AGCAAGAAGATTGTTTACGAAGAAACAACAAGAAAAATTCATATTCTGATACATAAGAGTTATATAGGAATCGAAATAGTCTTTTATTTTCTTTTGAAAATAGAAAAAAGGATTTCATTGAAGTAATAAGACTATTCCAATTCGAATAACAGTTGAGAAAGAATCGCAATAAATGCAAAGATGGAACATCTTTGATCCGGTATTCAAGGAGTTGAACCAAGATTTCTAAATGGATAGGATAGGGTATTTCTATATATGATAGATAATCTAAATGCAAAAATTTGTCTTCTAAAAAGGGAAATAGTGAATGAATAGATTGTAAATTTTGAAACTTTGGTATTTTTTTTTCTTCTGGACAAGATAATTCTACTAGTGGGAATGGGATTTCTACAACGATCGCAAACCCCTCAGATAGAATCTGAGAATAAAACTCAGAATACAAATAATTGGTGTGATCCAACAATCGATCTTGGTTAGGACGATTAGCCGAATTTCTCAAAAAATTCTGCTGATACATTCGAATAATTAAACGTTTCACAAGTAGTGAACTAAATTTCTTGTTATTACAACGAAGAATTTCCACAGGTTCAGAACCTTTTAATCCATAATCATAGGCAAATGCATAAATATATTCCTGAAAGAGAAGTGGGTAGATGAAGTATTGTTGACGAGATTTCTGTTTTTCTGAATACTCTTCGAATTTTTCCATTTGTATTTCTACTTGAATCAGAGAAAAAAGTTTTTCTCGGTTTATCAAATGATGATACATAGTGCAATATGGTCAAAACAGGATGTTGCATTTTTTAATACAAACCCTGGAAAGAAGTCTAATCCATAGATCTTTTCTTTTTTAGCTCCTTTTCTATCGAATTCGTTTTTGTTTGTTTTAATTACAAAAAAAAAGAACAAATCTTTTTTTTTTATTTTTGCAGGCCAATCGCTCTTTTGACTTTGGAATACAGTGTTTTTATCAATATACTGTTTCTTTTACACATTCAATTCATAACATTCCTTTTCAATCCATAATCAAGAATAATTAGGATTTCTAAAAAAAAGGTGAGGGGTCCACTGACAGTAAAACCCAACCTTTCCCCGCATCAGGCACTAATCTATTTTTAACGTCTAATTAGATCGGGGAATCATTCCAATTAAGAAGTTAAGCTCGTTGCTTTTTATTTTACCAGAATTAGAACCAGGCTCTATCCATTTATTCGCTAGACCTAGAAAATCGAAATTTTTTTATTCAAAAAAAAAAGAAATTGATTCTATTACGACATGCTATTTTTTCCCTTCATTACCTTTGAGGATCAGTCGTGGTCTTCTAGACTCTACCAAGAGTCTGGACGAATTTGTTGCTTCATCCAAATGTGTAAAAGATCATAGTCGCACTTAAAAGCCGAGTACTCTACCATTGAGTTAGCAACCCAGATAAAATAGGATCTTAGATACGATCGAAATCCAAAAATCGATGGAATTACACCGTACGCCCCTGTCAAAATATTGAATTAGCAAGACACCAAAAGACAAATTTTAGCGCCCATTAAAAAAAATACACAAATACCAAAATGAATAGATCCGGTTAAATTTCACTAAGGTGAAAAAAGGAGCGGCCCCAATCACAATGGAAAAATTGCCGTTTTTTTAGCAATTTGAATTTTTTTAAATAAAAAAATTTTGTATGAGAGTACATGCAAGGAGGACAACCCTATCATTTAGGCGAAGTGTAGACAGAAATACCTAACCTAATATTGAGTGAGGATAAATAGATCCATCTATCTACAGATTCTATTTGTTCAATAGACCTTTGTCAATGTAAATACATTGATAAGAAAAGCAATTAGATACAAAAAAAAGAAAATATAGGCTTTTGTTGGATTGGCACGACATAAATGCAGCAAAAAAAATAGGACTAAGAAAGAGGCAAATTGTGTCTAAATAATTAAGGGGTACTAGTGACCCTCTCTTACTTTATTTATTTATTCATTTAGTTCTTCAATTAACTCAAAGTTGTTTCTTTTTCTTTATCGTTAAAGAATTCTGCCTTCCTTAAAATATCATAAACAGTTCTTGTAGGTTGAGCACCCTTTTCAAGGAAATAGAGAATAACTGGAACATTTAAACAAGTTTGATTCTTTATCGGATCATAAAAACCCACTTTTCGAAGATCTCTTCCTTCTCTTCGAGATCGAACATCAATTGCAACGATTCGATAGACAGCTTATTGGGATAGATGTAGATAAACAATGCCCCCCCTAGAAACGTATAGGAGGTTTTCTCCTCATACGGCTCGAGAAAATGATTTGAATCTCTATCTATAATACAAGTTGATAGAAATTAGACTATGACTTGCATTAATTTCCTTACAGAAAAGGGAAAATCAATTTCATTTATACTCATGACTCAAGTTGACTAATTTTGACTGACAAACTTGAAAAGAAAAATCCTTCGAAATTTTTTGAGTCGTCTATAAACTCTTTTCTTTATCTTATCTCGAACAAATTTACTTTTTTTCATTATTCTGATCTAATTCTATTGTTGAGACGGTTGAAAATCGCGTTTACTTGTTCCGGAATCCTTTATCTTTGATTTGTGAAATCCTTGGGTTTAGACATTACTTCGGGAATTCCTATTCTTTTTTCTCTCAAAAGGGCAGCAACATACCCTTTCTTTTTTTTTCTTATTTCCTTCGATAAAGCATTTCCCTCTTCTCTTCGATAAAGCATTTCCCTCTTCTCTTCGATAAAGCATTTCCCTCTTCTATAGAAATCGAATATGAACGATTAATTCTGATAGACTTTTAATCGAAAAAGTTTTTCCAATCTTCCAAAATTGGACTTTTTTCTTAATTTTAACCTTTCGATTTCTATATTAAGGATAGACTGACCTCTATTAAGGATAGACTGACAAAGTTGGCCTAATTTATTAGTTTTCACTAACCCTAGATTCTTTCCCTTGATAAAAAAAATTCTGTCCTCTCGAGCTCCATCGTATACTATTTACTTACAAACAACCCGGCGCAAATTCGATTCGGGACAAATAAAACAGACTATGTCGAGCTAAGAGCATTTTCATTATTATGGAAAATGATGGAGAGCAAAATCCACAATTGATCATGTCCTTCAAGTCGCACGTTGCTTTCTACCACATCGTTTTAAACGAAGTTTTACCATAACATTCCTCTAATTTTATTACAAAATGGTATCGAAAATTGATCCAATATGGATGGAATCATGAATAGTCATTAGTCATTGGTTTTGTATACTAATTCAAACTTGCTTTCTATGAAGATAAAAGAAATAAGTATTTATCGGGGAAGACTCCGCAAAGATCCAATTTCTTTAAACCCATATTCTATCATATGAATGAAACGTAGTTTAAAAAAGATGAATAAAAAAGGTTTGCTTAAGACTTATTTATTATTGAATTTCCATTCTTAACAGAAAACTCGAGATGATCAATCCTAAAGTGAGAAGGATCTACTCTGTTTCTCCAATAAATAAACTACCAACCCCAAAAAAGTTTAATTAATTTAATTACTAATATATTTTTCTGTAACAAAAACAATTAACTATTAACCAAATAAACTATGCCAATGAAAAGATTGGCAGTTTTTTGATAGTTAAAAAATTCTCATACTTCTTCGACTCGAGTAAAAAAAGAAAGAAAAAATAAAAAAAGTATGATTTTTTTTTTTCAATCAATTCGAAAGTCGAGTAGACAGAATATATGCATTTATCTCTAATCCTCGCGTTCCATTGATTTAGAAATGGATATTTGCAAATCAGATAATACCTAAAATAGAAAAATCGAGTCCCTATCCGTAGAATGGAAGCTCTTTTCTTTTTTCTCACCCCGATCTTGTTCAAAAGTTTTAAGGCCTGTGCTGAAACTAAAAACATCCTATTCTTTAATCTGGCCATGAAACATAGAATTAGGATACTCCCCTTTTTTTTCTTTTTTTTTTTTTTACTTACTTTAGTTCTTTAGTTCGAGAAAAAGAAATAGGAGTACTTCTTTTCTTTCACATTGGGTGTCAAATGTATCCTTTAAGAATTTCCACTTCATGGATATGGAGTATAAAGTTTATCTAAGAGGTCCTAATTTCAAAACACATAAAAGATAATCAATTTGACTAGAAATGCATCTAATCTAAGAGTTCATAAGAGAGAATTATTCTCTTTAATAAACTTTTGTGTCGTGCAGGGCACAATACGATTCTATCTTTCGTTTCATCAGAAAAAATCTGGGACGGAAGGATTCGAACCTCCGAGTAACGGGACCAAAACCCGCTGCCTTACCACTTGGCCACGCCCCATTTCTTTTATGCGACACTAATAAACAGTAGTGGTTTATATATTATTCGTCAATCCCACTTCAATTACCTAAAAAATGAGGAATATTTTCTTGCTAGGATTCTAGACATACGGATAATATAGAATTCAAAAAATGCATTGATCATTACATGGAATTCTATTAAGATATTATATGAAAGTCGAATTTCTTCCATTCTCATTTGAGAATGCGAACACAAGGAGGTATTTTGTGTTTGGGAAAGTCTGAAGAAAAAAGGATTTAGAATCCCCTTTTCTTTTCCTTTTTCCCTTAGAAAAATAACTCAATCAAAATCCAATTATCTACTCTACAAGAACGAAATGCTTGTTATGCCTAATATACTTAGTTTAACCTGTATCTGTTTTAACTCTTTTCTTTATCCAAATCCAACTAGTTTTTTCTTCGCCAAATTACCCGAAGCTTATGCCATTTTCAACCCAATCGTGGATGTTATGCCTGTCATACCTGTATTCTTTTTTCTATTAGCGTTTGTTTGGCAAGCTGCTGTAAGTTTTCGATGAAATCCTTACTATTATGTCTATGTCCGCCAAATTGAATGATGGATTTATTTCAAAAAAAAGAAAAAAATGGATAAGAGCCTAGAAGTCTTATATTATGAACCCCCGATTCTATAATTAAAATTCTTCTACATTGAATGTATAGCTGCAGCAATAATCTTGGATCAGCCTTTCTACCCCCCTGCACCTACGTTGAGCGGGTACCTTTAGGTACCCACACAATACCTAAACGAATTTTTGATATTGATAAGAGTGCTTATTATAAAGGAATTCTTGCTATTTTTTTTTTAAGAATTGATTTTTGCATTTTTAGGTGTCAAAATAAACAAAACCCCTCCTAGTGGATCTGTGTGGTAAAGAAAAACGGGTAATCTATTCCTTAAAAAAAAACTTTTGGAGATTATGTAATGCTTACTCTCAAACTTTTTGTTTATACAGTAGTGATATTCTTTGTTTCTCTCTTTATCTTTGGATTCTTATCTAATGACCCAGGACGTAATCCTGGGCGTGAGGAGTAAAAATCCCCAATTTTTGGGAATTTTTTCTTACAAATTGGATTTATTTCGTACATTTATCTATGAAAAAATCCGGGGGTCAGAATTCCTTACAATTCGAAAGTACCAAATGATCCAAAGGGGCGGAAAGAGAGGGATTCGAACCCTCGGTACAAAAAAATTGTACAACGGATTAGCAATCCGCCGCTTTAGTCCACTCAGCCATCTCTCCCCGTTCCAAATCGAAAGGTTTTCGTGATATAACAGAGGCAAGAAATAACGATTGCAAAAAATTCTTCTTTTTTTTTTCATTTTAAAATGAAAGGTGCATAAAAATTATATTGCCAATTCCTTTTTAGTTATATTCTTTTTTCTTAATGTTAATAAGAAAAAAAAGAAGAAAATTCTTGTTTTTTCTTTCCTAAATTCGATATAGGTTGAGAGACAGTTATATATATTTTCTCTTACGCGCATTTCCGTATAGGACTTGTTAGAATAAAAAAAGCAGGTTATAAAAAAATTCTTTTTTTTGATTATTTATCAACAAAGAAAAAAGGATTCTTATCAAAGCCACCATAAAATAGGAAAGAAAGCTAAAGTAAGTAGACCTGACCCCTTGAATGATACCTCTATCCGCTATTCTGATATAAAAATTCGATGTGGATGAAATTGTTGTATAACCGGATTTTTTGTATTTCCTTAGACTTAGACCACGCAAGACAAGAATTTTTCACTATTTACGATTTCTTATTCTTGTTACTAAACGTTCTATAGGAATAAGAAGAAATCCCAACTCTTTTCCGTTACACATAAAAATGGATTTCGAAAGTCAATTTTTCTTTTCAATATCTTTTTTTTCTGAATCCTATTTTTGTTCTTCCACCCATGCAATAAAAATCGAATGAGAAAAGAGGGGTTTTCCCTTAAAAGATAGGCTTTGAAATAGGAATCCTGGAATAACACTGAATTCAAATGTTTATTTCCTTATTTCTATAGTATAAGAGAAGAGTATAAGAAAAATTAATCGAATGAAATTCATGAATTTACCACGACCTCGGTTGTGACCCCATAGATACAAATCCAAAATTTCTATCTTCGAGACCATTGAAAAAGGGCATTAAACGAGAAAGAAATCGTCTACAGATAATCAAATTATCATATGCCTTGGAAATAAGATGAGGTGCTCGGAAATGGTTGAAGTAATTGAATAGGAGGATCACTATGACTATAGCCCTTGGTAGAATTCCTAAAGAAGAAAATGATCTATTTGATATTATGGACGACTGGTTACGAAGAGACCGTTTCGTTTTTGTAGGATGGTCCGGCCTATTGCTCTTTCCTTGTGCTTATTTTGCTTTAGGGGGGTGGTTTACAGGGACTACTTTTGTAACTTCTTGGTATACCCATGGATTGGCTAGTTCCTATTTGGAGGGTTGCAATTTCTTAACCGCGGCAGTTTCCACCCCTGCCAATAGTTTAGCACACTCTTTGTTGCTACTATGGGGTCCGGAAGCACAAGGGGATTTTACTCGTTGGTGTCAATTAGGTGGTCTGTGGACTTTTGTCGCTCTCCATGGGGCTTTTGGACTAATAGGTTTCATGTTACGTCAATTTGAACTTGCTCGGTCTGTTCAATTGCGACCTTATAATGCAATTTCATTCTCTGGTCCAATCGCTGTTTTTGTTTCTGTATTCCTTATTTATCCACTGGGACAATCTGGTTGGTTCTTTGCACCGAGTTTTGGCGTAGCAGCTATATTTCGATTCATCCTTTTCTTCCAAGGATTTCATAATTGGACGTTGAACCCATTTCATATGATGGGAGTTGCTGGAGTATTAGGTGCGGCTCTGCTATGCGCTATTCATGGGGCTACCGTAGAAAACACTCTATTCGAAGATGGTGATGGTGCAAATACCTTCCGTGCTTTTAATCCAACTCAAGCTGAAGAAACTTATTCAATGGTAACTGCTAACCGCTTTTGGTCCCAAATCTTTGGTGTTGCTTTTTCCAATAAACGTTGGTTACATTTCTTTATGCTATTTGTACCCGTCACCGGTTTATGGATGAGTGCTATTGGCGTAGTTGGCCTAGCTCTGAACTTACGTGCCTATGACTTTGTTTCCCAGGAAATCCGTGCAGCGGAAGATCCTGAATT